AACAATACCGGCATTTGTGGGTTCAATGCGAAAATTGTTATGGATTAAATTATAAGAAATTTTTTAAATCAAAGATGCATCTTTGTGAACAATGTGGATATCATTTGAAAATGAGTAGTTCAGATAGAATCGAACTTTTGATCGATCCGGGCACTTGGGAGCCTATGGATGAAGACATGGTCTCTCTGGATCCCATTGAATTTCATTCGGAGGAGGAGCCTTATAAAAATCGTATCGATTCTTATCAAAGAAAGACAGGATTAACCGAGGCTGTTCAAACAGGCAGAGGGCAACTAAACGGTATTACCGTAGCAATTGGGGTTATGGATTTTCAGTTTATGGGGGGTAGTATGGGATCCGTAGTCGGGGAGAAAATTACCCGTTTGATTGAATACGCTACTAAAGAATTTCTACCTCTTATTATAGTGTGTGCTTCCGGAGGGGCACGCATGCAAGAAGGAAGTTTGAGCTTGATGCAAATGGCTAAAATATCTTCTGCTTTATATGATTATCAATCAAATAAAAAGTTATTCTATGTACCAATTCTTACATCTCCTACTACCGGTGGGGTGACAGCTAGTTTTGGTATGTTGGGGGATATCATTATTGCCGAACCCAATGCCTACATTGCCTTTGCGGGTAAAAGAGTAATTGAACAAACATTGAATAAAACAGTACCCGAGGGTTCACAAGCGGCCGAGTATTTATTCCAGAAGGGCTTATTCGATCTAATCGTACCACGTAATCCTTTAAAAAGCGTTCTGAGTGAGTTATTTCAACTACACACTTTCTTTCCTTTGAATCAAAATTAGAACATTAAGTTCAATTATTTTGAGCAAACAAGTAATTAGTTTATCGGAATCCAAGTTAAAATTAGACGAATGGGGTTTTCTTTGTTGACATAAGATCTAATTATATAAAGAATCAAAAGTCACAGAAAATCCGTCCCTTTTTCTATATTCCTGATTATTGATCAAGAAGCCTCTATTAACAAGATAAAAGATGAAATTCTTATTTTCGTGAAATTAGGCAAATCAAAAAAATATACTCTTCTCGTCATATATAATGAAAATCTATAAAATATAGAATTTTTTATTTTTCTATATCTTACGATAATCCTATTTTGACTAAGAATCCCTGATGGATGGGATTCTAACAAACCCTTCAATATATTCAATATAATATATAATAAGATATCTTTATATTATAAATATAAAATATAAATAATAATAACAGGTACAAATAGTAAATCGAGGTACCCATTCTATGACAACTCTTAACTTTCCCTCTGTTTTGGTGCCTTTAGTAGGCCTAGTATTTCCGGCAATCGCAATGGCTTCTTTATTTCTTCATGTTCAAAAAAACAAGATTGTTTAGAGCCGATGGCACAAAATCTCATCTATTTTTTTTTTCAAAACTGACGCTTGTATCATAACACAGATATCTATTTAGCAAAATATGGTATAAGCGGCTTCCGCCGAAAAACTCTTATGTCTCCAGAAAATGCTATAGGGATCAATGGATTCTAGTTATTTTCAAGTAGACCCGAATCGGCGGATAGCTGAACTGTAAAGTTGGTCTATCTATATCTATTTGGCTATCTTTAGTGAGATCATACGAAGGGTATGTTATTAGTTTAGATCTAACGAATTTAATGAATTACTCCTAAAGGATCACATCAAACTAGTGCTAGTTGATGCGAGTTACTTCGGAAAAAAAGGACTAAAGTCAAATTCATTTGGGGTATTCTCTCAATTCCAAAAAAATCAACTGGATCAAGTATGAGTTGTCGATCAGAACATATATGGATAGAACCTATAACGGGGGCTCGAAAAACAAGTAATTTCTGCTGGGCTGTTATCCTTTTTTTAGGTTCATTAGGATTCTTGTTGGTTGGAACCTCGAGTTATCTTGGTAGAAATTTGATATCTTTATTTCCGTCTCAGGAAATAGTTTTTTTTCCACAAGGAATTGTGATGTCTTTCTACGGGATCGCGGGTCTTTTTATTAGCTCCTATTTGTGGTGCACAATTTCGTGGAATGTAGGTAGTGGTTATGATCGATTTGATAGAAAAGACGGAATAGTGTGTATCTTTCGTTGGGGATTTCCTGGAAAAAATCGTCGGGTCTTCCTCCGATTTCTTATAAAAGATATTCAGTCTGTCAGAATAGAAGTGAAAGAAGGTATTTATGCTCGTCGTGTCCTTTATATGGATATCAGAGGCCAGGGAGCCATTCCATTGACTCGTACTGATGAGAATTTTACTCCACGGGAAATGGAACAAAAAGCTGCTGAATTGGCCTATTTCTTGCGTGTACCAATTGAAGTATTTTAAGAAATGAGCCGGAATGCTTTCTCAGCAGGAGGGCAAAAACGCAAGAATGCTCTTTTTCCATAACATAACTTAATTGAGGTTTCTTCAGAACATTCATTCGAGTCAAAGCAGACATATATGGAACAAGTATCAAAAAAACTATTTTGGGGATCTTTTAGATGTAT